TGAACCAAAAACTTAACGTTGCTATCACAAGAATTGCAAAACCTTATGGAAACCCTAATATTCTTGCAGAATTTATAGCCGGACAATTAAAGAATAGAGTTTCATTTCGAAAAGCAATGAAAAAAGCTATTGAATTAACTGAACAAGCAGATACAAAAGGAATTCAAGTACAAATTGCAGGACGTATCGACGGAAAAGAAATTGCACGTGTCGAATGGATCAGAGAAGGTAGGGTTCCCCTACAAACCATTCGAGCTAAAATTGATTATTGTTCCTATACAGTTCGAACTATCTATGGGGTCTTGGGTATCAAAATTTGGATATTTATAGACGAAGAATAAGAAACCTTTACTTGTCTTTCCCTTCTATCCATTGATAGAAAAAAAAAATAGAAACTCGTTCATTCTTTTTCTGGTGAATCAAAATGAGCAATTCTAATTCTTAATTCTATAGGGTTGAATAAAAATTCAATTGACCATTTGATATAAATGCTATGCTTAGTGTGTGACTCGTTGGTTTTTTAGGGTTAGGATTAAAAAAGGACCAGCCCCATAGTATGAACTAATAACCAACTCATCACTTCGTATTATCTGGATATAAAGAACCAGTCAAGATATGATAAATCAGTCATATCTTTGTAGCAACTGAAATTTTTTTTTGCATAAACTTTAATTAGAAGTTGTAAAACAAAATGAAAGAAGTAAAGGTGTGGATAAATGGAAGGATGAGAGAAAGAGAGAAAAAGAATATCAATGATATAGAATTCCAATATGTAAGGTCTACGAGTCATCTCATAAAAGACAGTGTAATAAAGCATCAATACTAATTGATTCATCCATAATGAAATATTAAATGAATCAAGAAAAAAATAAAGAGCTTGGAGCCAATAAAGACTAAGAAGATTGACTCAGGAACAAATTGGATTATGAGCTCCATTGTAGAATTCGGACCTAATCATTAAGTACGAAGCGATGGGAACGATGGAACCTGTGCATGCAAAAGATTTTATTGAAAAAATGAATCTTAATGATTCACTAGTCGGGATGGCGAAATGAACCGGAGATTAATTCATCTATTGGGAGAAGTCACGAACGAGCCCTACAAATGAAATAGAGATTGAAAGAGTAAATATTCGCCCGCGAAAACTTTTTTTTTTTTTTTAGTTGCTAAACTTGGATAAAGGACAAAACAAAATAAAGATTTTTTAGAACGTTCTAAAAAAAAAACGATTTTTTACAAAAAATGTTAATCATTTCAATTAAATGTTTTTAATCCTTTTATTCGTGAGGAGCTGGATGAGAAGAAACTCTCACGTCCGGTTCTGTAGTAGAGATGGAATTGTGAAACAACCATCAACTATAACCCCAAAAGAACTAGATTCCGTAAACAACATAGAGGAAGAATGAAGGGAATATCTTATCGAGGTAATCATATTTGTTTCGGTAAATATGCTCTTCAGGCACTTGAACCTGCTTGGATCACATCTAGACAAATCGAAGCAGGTCGACGAGCAATGACACGAAATGCACGCCGTGGTGGAAAAATATGGGTCCGTATATTTCCAGACAAACCGGTTACAGTAAGACCCGCTGAAACACGTATGGGTTCGGGAAAGGGATCCCCTGAATATTGGGTAGCTGTTGTTAAACCAGGTCGAATACTATACGAAATGGTTGGAGTAACCGAAAATATAGCTAGAAGGGCTATTTCAATAGCAGCATCCAAAATGCCTATACGAACTCAATTCATTATTTCAGGATAAAAATGTAGAACCAACAGAAATGAATCTTGGGGATGAAAGTTTCTTTTTTTGGACAAAAAATATTCCTTTTTTTTTCTTCATCCTTTGCATTGGAAGAATAGACTAAAAAATTGATATGATTCAACCTCAGACCCATTTAAATGTAGCAGATAACAGCGGGGCTCGAGAATTGATGTGTATTCGAATCATAGGAGCTAGCAATCGTCGATATGCTCATATTGGTGACGTTATTGTTGCTGTGATCAAAGAAGCAGTACCAAATATGCCCCTAGAAAAATCAGAAGTAGTCAGAGCTGTAATTGTTCGTACCTGTAAAGAACTTAAACGTGACAGCGGTATGATAATACGATATGATGACAATGCTGCAGTTGTGATTGATCAAGAAGGAAATCCAAAAGGAACTAGAATTTTTGGTGCGATCCCCCGGGAATTGAGACAATTCCATTTTACTAAAATAGTTTCATTAGCTCCCGAGGTATTATAAAATGAGATCACTGATATGTTTATAGTGGGTATTTGAAAGAAATAGATTAAGAACTAGATTAATTAGTAGATTGTGTCTCACGCATATACCTTTAATAATTCATATTCATAAAACAAATAAGTAAAAAAAAAAAAAAAAAGAAAAACATGTTGATTATATCCAATTTTGGGGCACCCATAATTTTAGTTCACCATGGGCAGGGACACTATTGCTGAGATAATAACCTCTATACGAAATGCTGATATGGATAGAAAAAGAGTGGTTCGCATCGCATCTACTAATATTACCGAAAATATTGTTAAAATACTTTTCCGAGAAGGTTTTATTGAAAACGTTAGAAAACATCGAGAAAAAAACAAATCTTTTTTGGTTTTAAACCTGCGGCATAGAAGGAATAGGAAAAGACTCTATAGAAATTTTTTAAATTTAAAACGGATCAGTCGACCCGGTCTACGAATCTATTCTAACTCTCAACGAATTCCTAGAATTTTAGGTGGGATGGGGATTGTAATTCTTTCTACTTCTCGAGGTATAATGACAGACCGAGAGGCTCGACTCGAAGGAATCGGCGGAGAAATTTTGTGTTATATATGGTAATCCTTTTAATATCCAAATTGGATCCGAAACTTCTTCCTATTTCTAAAAAAAAGAAAAGGGACGAGTTGTCTAATATCGTTCCTCCTCCATTAGTTGATACTTCAAGGAGGCTTTACCTGGAATGAAAGAACAAAAATGGATTCATGAAGGTTTAATTACTGAATCGCTTCCCAATGGTATGTTCCGGGTTCGGTTAGATAATGAAGATCTGATCCTGGGTTATGTTTCAGGAAAGATCCGGCGTAGTTTTATACGGATACTGCCAGGAGATAGAGTCAAAATTGAAGTAAGTCGTTATGATTCAACCAGAGGACGTATAATTTATCGACTCCGCAACAAGGATTGGAAGGATTAGGTGGTTTTTATTCAATATGATTCGAGATGAAAAATTTCAAGAAACTTATTTTCTTCCAAGAAGTAGATTCAGAATTAAGATAAGGAATGACAAATATGAAAATAAGAGCTTCTGTTCGTAAAATTTGTGAAAAATGTCGCCTAATCCGTAGGCGGGGGCGCATTATAGTAATTTGTTCCAACCCGAGACATAAACAAAGACAAGGATAATCAGACTCACTAAAGGACTCGATGTACAAATAAGGAATCTGTTTTGACATGAAATGGATATATCCATATATCTCTGACTCATATTTATGAGATGATAAAATATGGCAAAAGCTATACCGAGAATTGGTTCACGTAGAAATGGACGTATTGGTTCACGTAAGAGTGCACGTAGAATACCAAAGGGGGTTATTCATGTTCAAGCAAGTTTCAATAATACCATTGTCACGGTTACAGATGTACGGGGTCGGGTGGTTTCTTGGTCCTCAGCGGGTACTTGTGGATTCAAGGGTACGAGAAGAGGGACACCCTTTGCCGCTCAAACTGCAGCAGCAAATGCTATTCGTACAGTAGTAGATCAAGGTATGCAACGAGCAGAAGTCATGATAAAAGGTCCCGGTCTCGGAAGAGACGCAGCATTACGAGCTATTCGTAGAAGTGGTATACTATTAACTTTCGTACGGGATGTAACCCCTATGCCACATAATGGTTGCAGACCCCCGAAAAAAAGACGTGTGTAGAAATTAACATTGAAGAAATTTCAAGAGAAACAAGAGAAATAAATGATTCAATCAAATCAAATAATATTACTATGGTTCGAGAGAAAGTAACAGTATCTACTCGGACACTACAGTGGAAGTGTGTTGAATCAAGAGAAGACAGTAAACGTCTTTATTATGGACGCTTTATTCTGTCTCCACTTATGAAAGGTCAAGCCGACACAATAGGCATTGCGATGCGAAGAACTTTACTTGGAGAAATAGAAGGAACATGTATCACACGTGTAAAATCTGAGAACGTCCCGCATGAATATTCTACCATAGCGGGTATTCAAGAATCGGTCCATGAAATTTTAATGAATTTAAAAGAAATTGTATTGAGAAGTAATCTATATGGAACTTGTGACGCGTCTATTTGTGTCAGAGGTCCAGGATATGTAACTGCTCAAGATATCATCTTACCACCTTATGTAGAAATCGTTGATAATACACAACATATAGCTAGCTTGACAGAACCAATTGATTTGTGTATTGGATTACAAATCAAGAGAAATCGCGGATATCTTATCAAAATGCCACATAACTTTCAAGATGGAAGTTATCCTATAGATGCTGTATTCATGCCTGTTCGAAATGCGAATCATAGTATTCATTCTTATGGGAATGGGAATGAAAAACAAGAGATACTCTTTCTCGAAATATGGACAAATGGGAGTTTAACTCCGAAAGAAGCACTTCATGAAGCCTGCCGGAATTTGATTGATTTATTTATTCCCTTTTTACATAAGGAAGAAGAAAACTTACCTTTAGAGGACAATCAACACACGGTTCCTTTATCCCCTCTTACCTTTCACGATAAATTGGATAAACTCAGAAAAAACAAAAAAAAAATAGCATTGAAACCGATTTTTATTGACCAATCGGAATTCTCTCCCAGGGTCTATAATTGCCTCAAAAGGTCCAATATATATACATTATTGGACCTTTTGAATAACAGTCCGGAAGATCTCATGAAAATTGAACATTTGCGCCTAGAAGATATAAAACAGATATTGGTCATTCTAGAAAAACATTTCGCAATTGATTTACCAAAAAA